TTAGTCCGAGTGGAGAGAAAAAAAAAAAGGATTGAACTGAAAATCTTTTCTGGAGATATCCATTTTCCTGGAGAGACAGATAAGATATCCCGACACAGTGGCATCTTGATACCCCCAGGAACAGGAAAAACAAATTCTAAGGAATCCAAAAAATGGAAAAATTGGATCTATGTCCAACGGATCACACCTACTAAGAAAAAGTATTTTGTTTTAGTTCGACCCGTAGTGACATATGAAGTATTGGACGGTATAAATTTAGCAACACTCTTCCCCCCGGATCTGTTACAAGAAAGGGATAATATGCAACTTCGAGTTGTCAATTATATTGTTTACAGAAATGGCAAACCAATTCGGGGAATTTCTGATACAAGTATTCAATTAGTTCGGACTTGTTTAATTTTGAATTGGGACCAAGACAAAAAAAGTTCTTCTATCGAAGAGGCTCATACTTCCTTTGTTGAAGTAAGTACAAATGGTCTGATTCGAGATTTCCTAAGAATTGACTTAGTGAAATTCCCTATTTCGTATCTCAGAAAAAGGAATGATCCCTCAGGCTCAGGCTCAGGATTGATCTCAGATTCAGATAATGTGTCAGATCACACCAATAGCAATCCCTTTTATTCCAAGACAAAAATTCAACAATTACTTAGCCAAAATCAAGGAACTATTCGCACGTTGTTAAATAAAAATAAGGAATGTCCATCTTTGAGAATTTTGTCATCATCTAATTGTTTCCGAATGGGTCCATTCAACGCTGGAAAATATCACAATGTGATAAAAGAATCAATTAAAAAAGATCCTATAATTAAAATTAGGAATTCGATTGGCCCTTTAGGAACAGTCCTTCAATTTGTGAATTTTTATTCATTTTACTATTTAATAACTCATAATCCTATTTTGGTAACTAAATATTTGCAACTTGAAAATTTAAAACAGACTTTTCAAGTAATTAACTATTATTTAATGGATGAAAATGGGAGAATTTTGAATCCCGATTCATGCAGTAACATCGTTTTGAATTCATTCAATTTGAATTGGTATTTTCTCCATCATAATTATTATCATAATTATTTTGAAGAAAGATCCACAATAATTAGTCTTGGACAGTTTATTTGTGAAAATGTATGTATATCCAAAAACGGACCCCATCTCAAATCGGGTCAAGTTTTGATTGTTCAAGTTGACTCTGTAGTAATAAGATCCGCCAAGCCTTATTTGGCCACTCCAGGAGCAACTGTTCATGGTCATTATGGAGAAATCCTTTACGAAGGAGATACATTAGTTACATTTATATATGAAAAATCGAGATCCGGTGATATAACGCAGGGTCTTCCAAAAGTGGAACAAGTGTTAGAAGTGCGTTCAATTGATTCAATATCGATGAACCTAGAAAAAAGAATTGAGGGTTGGAACGAGCATATAAAAAAAATTCTTGGAATTCCTTGGGGATTCTTGATTGGGGCTGAACTAACTATAGTGCAAAGTCGTATATCTTTGGTTAATAAGATCCAAAAGGTTTATCGATCCCAGGGGGTGCAAATCCATAATAGGCACATAGAAATTATTGTACGCCAAATAACATCAAAGGTGTTGGTTTCAGAGGATGGAATGTCTAATGTTTTTTTACCTGGAGAACTAATTGGATTGTTGCGAGCGGCGCGAACGGGGCGCGCTTTGGAAGAATCGATCTGTTACCGCGCCATCCTATTGGGAATAACAAGGGCATCTTTGAATACTCAAAGTTTCATATCTGAAGCGAGTTTTCAAGAAACTGCTCGAGTTTTAGCCAAAGCTGCTCTCCGGGGCCGTATCGATTGGTTGAAAGGCCTAAAAGAGAACGTTGTTATAGGAGGGATGATACCCGTTGGTACCGGATTCAAAGGATTAGTGCATCGTTCAAGGCAACATAAGAACATTCCTTTGAAAACCAAAAAGAAGAATTTTTTCGAGGGGGAAATCGGAGATATTTTGTTCCACCACAGAGAATTATTTGATTCTTCCATTTCAAAGAAGTTTCATGATACATCAGAACAATCATTTAGAGGATTTAATGATTCCTAAAAGTGGATTCATACTTTTTTTTAATTAAAATAAAAAAAACTCTTTATTTATGGTCATTCTTTGGGGTAATCGAAAAAAAGATAATAACGAATAGAGGGTAGGGGTTTGGATTGTGTATCGACATCCACATGGCCAATCTCCGGTAGAAGAAAAGGTTCCATCGGAACAATTATTTAGTTCAGGGCAACCTCGTCGCTTTTTTTTTTCAAAAAAAAAGCGGAAGTGGGGGGGAGAAATGACAAGAAGGTATTGGAATATCAATTTGGAAGAGATGATGGAAGCGGGAGTTCATTTTGGTCATGGTACTAGGAAATGGAATCCTAGGATGGCACCTTATATTTCTGCCAAGCGTAAAGGTATTCATATTACAAATCTTACTAAAACTGCTCGTTTTTTATCAGAAGCTTGTGATTTAGTTTTTGATGCAGCAAGTAGGGGA